TGGCATTGGAAACACATCACATTATGGCAGGGTAACGTTTCACAGTTTAACGAATCTTCCACTTATTTGATGGGATGGTTAAGAGATTATCTATGGTTAAACTCTTCACAACTTATCAATGGATATAACCCGTTTGGTATGAATAGTTTATCAGTCTGGGCATGGATGTTTTTATTTGGGCATCTTGTTTGGGCTACTGGATTTATGTTCTTAATTTCCTGGCGTGGTTATTGGCAGGAATTGATTGAAACTTTAGCATGGGCTCATGAACGCACACCTTTGGCAAATTTGATTCGATGGAAAGATAAACCAGTAGCTCTTTCAATTGTGCAAGCAAGGTTGGTTGGATTAGCTCACTTTTCTGTAGGTTATATATTCACTTATGCGGCTTTCTTGATTGCCTCCACATCGGGCAAATTCGGTTAATTATTTATGTATTCTATACCGCAACCGCAATAAAATTAAAATATTTTTTTAATAAAAAATAAGGTATGCACTCTTATATTTATTTCTACATCTAGGATCCGATTTGTATCATTATCATTGATAATAAGAGGAACTGAAGCATTATGGCAAAGAAAAGTTTGATTTATAGGGAGAAGAAGAGGCAAAAATTGGAACAAAAATATCATTTGATTCGTCGATCCTCAAAAAAGGAAATAAGTCAGATTCCGTCGCTAAGTGAGAAATGGAAAATTCATGGAAAATTACAGTCCCCACCGCGTAATAGTGCACCTACACGTCTTCATCGACGTTGCTTTTCGACCGGAAGACCGAGAGCTAACTATCGAGACTTTGGACTATCTGGACACATCCTTCGGGAAATGGTTCAGGCATGTTTGTTGCCAGGGGCAACAAGATCAAGCTGGTAAGGATTTGAGTATCCCTTAATTTTTCTATTTTTTTCTATAATCGATGAGGCCCCTTTACCATTCTGTCTAAATAGGCTATTCTATTTGTACAGATATGGAATAGGGGCGCATTCAATTCTTCTTTGTTTATTAGAGTTTCGTCCAAGTTTTTTTGTTTCATCGCGGGGTAGAGCAGTTTGGTAGCTCGCAAGGCTCATAACCTTGAGGTCACGGGTTCAAATCCTGTCTCCGCAACATTTTTTTTCAACAAATGTAAGTTTTATTCTATTAACTAGTCATTAATTAATACTTGTCTTTTGGGACGCGAGGAAAAAATGACTCTATTTCCAGGTCAACTATACGGAATCTTTTCTCTTTTTCAATCCATTTATATTTGGGCGGATAGCGGGAATCGAACCCGCGTCTTCTCCTTGGCAAGGAGAAATTTTACCATTCGACTATATCCGCATTTTTTGCCTTCTTGATAAGAAATTTATGGATAATATTTGTTTAAAGCTAGACGAGATACACTCTTCGGTTTGGGGTCATTTCATGAAATTCTACCAACAAATCAATTCAATTAATAATTCGATATATATATAATATATATTATATATTAATAATATATTTATTCTATATATTTATATTGAATTTTATATTCAAAAATATATTATTCTCTATTTCCATAAAATATTATTTTCTATATTTATATTAGATATCAATTTTTGATTAGTTTTTTTATTTAGTTATTTATTACTATTTCATATTTAGTAAATTTATATTTATTAATATTTTATTCAAGTTACAAAGTTCGACCCCCCCTCTAATTTTTTGTTTTATTTATTTGCATTTTATGGCCTTATATTGAATTTGAATGTGTAATTCATGGAACGGGAGGGGTCATCTCATTTTTGGATTTGCAACGAATGAATTCAAGAGATAAGAGAATTAAGGATACCCACCAAGAAGACTAATCCAATCCATAATGATGTACCAGAAAATACAACATTTTTGTTACTCGACCAACCATCAGGAGACGCAAATACAACGGGTACACTAATCAGTAAGATTGATGAAGTAATAATTAATGCAAAAACAGCCAATTGGAAAGCAATAATCATGTTTTTAATCCTCCAAGCTATTAACAAAAGAATATACACCATTTAATCCTCTTACCCACTAAAAAATATTTAATAAATAAAGGGATTTTATCATGAATCCGTTGATTCAAGATGACTTATTTCCAACTTCTTTTTACCACTTTGTATTCTATTCTATTCGGACATGACGTTAAAGGTTCTTTTTGACTTCACAAACGGGTATACTGGATCGTGTATCTCATTTTTTTATATAGACAGATTGATAGACCTATAACGAAAGTCACACTCCATATCTTTCTCTACATAGTGATCGTATTAACTCATAGGGCTATGTTCGATTTGTCGAAAAAAAAATAAAATAGAAATTATCTTTCGGAGAGATGGCCGAGTGGTTGATGGCTCCGGTCTTGAAAACCGGTATAGTTCATAAAAATAACTATCGAGGGTTCGAATCCCTCTCTCTCCTTTTGTTGGATGAATATATTTTTTTCTTTATTGGCTTTTTTTACTTCTTAGCATCATAAATAAAGGAGAATGGCTCGGCTGGAT